TAAATCGCCTTTCTAAAATTAGAAACCAGGCGGTAAATGTCCAATATGTGACTCGCCCGAGGCAAGATCTTATTATTACATAGTCTTTCGTTAGACAACCACTATCTCTCTATCATTTCTCATAGAAAGTGCGTATACACTTAACAAAACGACTTCTTCTTTGAAGAGTAAAGAGGGAAAGAAATCAAAAAAAAAGGTCCGGTCTTCCTCAGTATCCATCTATAAACATAGATGGAGCCCATTCCATTGATTGAAATAGAAAATTTCGGAAGAATTTTAGGTTGGAATTAATTTCCAATCATCTGAATCCCTTTCTTTTCGAAATACAAACACGGGAATCGCTGAAATATCTCTTTGATTGAAAGAGTATGATTCATATCCTAGATTACTCCATTGGAGTCCAATGGGATTCGAAATGCAGATTCTTTTGAATAGTTCAAAATGCGTTGCAGAACGATCTATAAAACAATTGATACGGTTTGATTCCTCAACTCAATTAGTAGTACTTCTAGAGCCCACTTCTTCCCCACACTACGAGTGAAAGGGAAAATGTAAAGACTACCATTAAAGCAGCCCAAGCGAGACTTACTATATCCATGTGAATTATGTCCCCTATCTCTATAAATACGAAGGAATTATTCCATTATTCTTCACTAATAATAGTGGAATCAATGTCGCAGAGTCAAAAAGGGATTCTGACCTAACACTATTGAGAATCCAATAAATCGATTATGATTTCGAATCGGGAAAGATTAAACACAAGCAAAATACGTAGTAACATCCTAAAGGAATGGGAACATATAGGAATAAGAATAATAAGCCCTATTCTTTTTTTGTTTTGGTGACCTTCGTAAATAAAAACATAAGGGGAGAAATCACTATCTATTACAGACCTCTATTTCCCAATCCGTACCCCCCTTTCCCGATTATCGCTCTGAAAGAGGGGGCTTGACTAGGGGTTGCCGAAAAGAAATTCTTTCTTTTTGACCCTTTTTCTAGAAAAGTCAATTATCCATCCAATCTAATATGGATACCTGAGCACTCAGAGATTCGCGCGAGTCCGTCGTATATAAAGCAACTTCCGCCCCTTTCCAAAACTCGTAATTGAATTTCCTATCAGGCTCTACAATTTGATTCAAGATCCAGTCATTAGACACTCCCTTAGTAATAGAAGGGAATCGTGAAGTCTTGATAACCCCTCTACCAGTAGATTAGAATATTTCCTTGAATCCTAGATGTGAACGAGGATTCACAATCTTTTCTTTTAGAAAACCTTCAGACCACATGTTTAGAATCAAACAAAGTATCAACAGTCGGTTTCCTCGGCTTCTACCGGGGAAGAATTCTGCGAGTTATATCAGCAAAACAGAAGAGATTTCGAGTTTTTTGTTGATCAGGCGACACCCAGATTTGAACTGGGGAAAAAGGATTTGCAGTCCCCCGCCTTACCACTCGACCATGCCGCCAAAATGATACAAAATAGATGAAAATTTTCCCGGATTACTGAATTTTTATTGTACTTGCACTCCTGTTTTCCTTAATCCTTGTCCTAAAAGAAAGACCCCCTTTTGATTGCATTTGATCCATCCCTTCGATTGATTGTATAGTATTTGAAACTACACAATGCTAAAAACATTCTCTCGCTTTTCTATTGAGAAATCAAATGGGTATTTTCAGCCGACAAATTGGAACCATTAACTATTGACTGCTTACTTCGAATTCATGAATGATTCTCGGATTTGAATCTCAAATTGTGTTTTCCTAATGACATAAGAAAATACAAATTGAGACAGAACTAATCAGTATTGATTTTTTCAATCAAAAAATCCTTCTCAATTGTAATTATAACAAAACATATGAGTATATGTAAACCCCAGAACATAAATTGTTACACAGATATCTATTATTTAGATATGTTGTCGATAGGGAATTATCCTAAAATTATCCTACTTCACTTTTGTATTGAATAGAAATCCTCTTTTGATAGAGCACGACCCGGGCTGTCCCGAATAGAACCGGCAATAAAAGAGAAGTCGGATATTATAGCGATCCGCATACGTGTTTAATAAATGCAACCCTTCTTATACACTTCAAATCGTATTCTACTCAAAAATCAGTAAGGTACAAATATCTCTCTTCTCTACGAATCTGAACAACGAAATCCCAACATAAAGTCGGTTAAGTGCTAAAAAAATGGATTCTATCTGGTTTTTTTGTCTTTGTCTTTATCTCCCACGAATCTTTTTATTTTTCTCAAATTCGAATCGAATATGTAATATCATAATAATGGTATAATATAATTTGAATCATTTTTTTTTGTTTTGCTATTCTATACAAAACCCTATGGCCTTAATAAGTCTAAGTGACAGAATTCTGTTTGTAGGCTTGTTTTATCAATTCCTTTCCATTTGGATCTGTTGCAACTTCCAATTTAAGTAGAAAATTCTCTTTATTCCTCCGTTCATACGTAGTTCATACATTTCATTCCAAATATGGAGTT